TACAAATTATGATTTTTTTTTGTTGTTTAAATAAAATTTTTAGCTAATGGAACAGTTTATTTAATCATTGAATATTAAACTCGGTTCACGTATTGTTAAGTAATATTTTATTTTATAATATAATAAGAACTTAATAATATATATATATCTTTTTGAAATTAAGATCTTATAAAAAAGGATTTATTTACATTATTCGTATTAATTAACATCTTTATTTATATGAAGTATAATAACCTAAACGAAATAGAGTAAAGGGTCAGAATAATAAATACATAAGATGTGTATTACAATATGTTTTAATAAATATTATTCAATAAGATATATATATATATATTAAATATTTATTATATACTTACAGTATTACTATTACAATTACATGATTCCATTTATGACTAAAAAAAAATGGAATTCATGTAATTGTAATAGTAATACTGTAAAGTAAACCAATGTTTTTAAAAAAAGTTTTAATCGAATTATGGGCTATTTTTTGATTTTTAAGAGAGGTAGGGCTCTTGTCTTTTTTTACTTAATTTATCCAACTTGGATTTTATCAAACTCATTCGCGAAAAATCGTTCCATTTTTATTCTCTTAGTCAAAATTGTTTTGATACGTTAACGAAAATTTTTGGAACAAGTAAAACTGCTCCATTAATTATATTTAATTTAAAGATTGATTTAAATTAAGTTTGATTCTTGCTTTGAATTATTTATTATGACATTAATTTATATGTAAGTTTGTGTGGTTGAATATTTCTAGAGGAAATAATTGAGATATAGTAATTTTACAGTAAATAATTTTATTGACATTAAGTTAATTTAGATTTAGTAAATGTTAAAAGATTTGGTTAAAGTTGTGCCAGCATCCGCGGTTATACAATGTGAAATCAAGTAAATATTTTTGGTTTTTAAATAATTAATATATATCAAAATATAATAATTAAGATGTTTTAAGGTGGAATATTTAAAATATTTTGATAAATATATGAGTTAGTATGATTGTTATGAAAATGAGAATAGAAACTAGGATTAGATACCCTATTATTTTTATTGTAAAATTTTAAGCTTAAGTATTAGTAGTTATGATCTTAAAACTTAAAGAATTTGGCGGTATTATAGTCTATTTAGAGGAATCTGTTATGTAATTGACGACCCACGTTGAACCTTACTTATATTATCTTCTTGTATACCGCTGTTTTTGAGTATACTTTTAGGTAAAATTTTCTTAATATAAAAATTTAATAATAATTCAAGTCAAGGTGCAGTAATATATAAGTTGAATAATGGATTACAATAAATTTTATTTAAATGGATTGTTACTGAAAGATAATTTGAAGGTGGATTTAATTGTAATTTTATAAAGATTAGTAGGATGATTTAAAGCTCTATAATATGTACACATCGCCCGTCGCTCTCACTATTAAGATGAGATAAGTCGTAACAGAGTAGGTGTATCGGAAGCTGTACCTAGAGAGTGTATCAAGTTAAACTTAAAGTTAAGATTTTCATTTACACTGAAATTATTTATCGTGCGATTCGATGTAATTTGATATTAATAAAATTGTTTTATTTAATTAATTATTTTAATAGTTTTAAATTAAATAAATATGAGTTATTGTATAATAAATTGATGAAATTATTTTTACTATAGTAAATTAGTAATGTGAATGAAATTAAATGATTTAATTTTAAATTGGAAAAAGATAATTTTATTAATTGTATCTTGTGTATCAGAGTAAATTAAAATGAATTATAAATTTTTTTATCTCGAATTTTAAAGATTTAATTGGGAATATTAATTATTGTTTTATAAATATTAAAAATTCTTAATTGGTAATGATACGTTAATCGTTTTTAAAGATATCTAGTTTTTTAATAAATGAATTTAATTCAGAAAACATAAGTTATTTTATTTTTAATATTAAAATATTTTATGTTTTTAATTTTAAAGGGGAATAGCTCTTTAAAATGATGTTATAATAAGAATAATTATGGAGAATTTTGTAAATTTAGAATTTGTTATTAATTAAAGAATGTTAAAATTTAATTCTTATTGTAATTTAATTTAATTTTGTTATTTAAGTTTTATATTAAAATGTTAAGTTAAATTTAAAAGTTTTGGAAATTATGGTTTAATTAGTAAATTTATTTATAATATATTGTTAATATAATTGAAATGTTAATATAAAGAATTAGGCAAATATTTTGCTCACCTGTTTATTAAAAACATGGTTTCTTGTAATTTTATTTAAGAAATTTAACCTGCCCACTGAATTAATTTTGAAGGGCCGCAGTATTTTGACTGTGCAAAGGTAGCATAATCATTAGTCTTTTAATTGAAGGCTGGTATGAATGGTTGGATGAGGTAAATTCTGTTTTATATTAATTATAATTGAATTTAGGTTTTGAGTAAAAAAACTTAAATTTTATTAAGGGACGAGAAGACCCTATAGAGTTTAATAAGTGTAGTATTTAATTGAGTTAATAAGAAATTTTTAATTAATATAAAATTTATTTAATTGGGGTGATTAGAAGATAAAGTGAACTCTTCTTTAAATTTAATAATTTAATTAATTGTTTGATCCATTATTAATGATTAGAAGATTAAATTACCTTAGGGATAACAGCATAATTTTTTTTGAGAGTTCTTATCGAGAAGAAAGATTGTGACCTCGATGTTGGATTAGGATTAATTTTAGGTGTAGATGTTTAAAAGATTAGGTCTGTTCGACCTTTAAAATCCTACATGATCTGAGTTTAAACCGGCGTGAGCCAGGTTGGTTTCTATCTTTAATTTTATCAAATATTTTAGTACGAGAGGACCAAATATTTAAAATAATTTTTTTAATTGAATACTATTAATTAACTATTTTGGCAGATGTAGTGCATTAGATTTAGAATCTAAATAAATGATTATTATCATAGGTAGTAAATGTTGATAGAATTACTTATAATAATATTAGTAAGATTAATTTTAATTATTTTTGTTATGGTAGGAGTTGCTTTCTTTACCTTATTGGAACGAAAGGTTTTAGGTTATATTCATCTTCGAAAAGGCCCTAATAAAGTAGGATTTTCAGGTATTCTTCAACCTTTTAGTGATGCTATTAAATTATTTTGTAAAGAACATATTAATCCTTTAGTTTCTAATTATCTATTATATTATGTTTGTCCAATCTTTTCTTTATTTTTGTCTTTAATTTTATGAATATTAATACCTTATATAAGAGGTTTATATATCTTTAGTTTAGGTCTTTTTTTCTTTTTGGTTTGTACTAGAATAGGGGTTTATACAGTAATGTTAGCTGGTTGATCTTCAAATTCAAATTATGCTTTATTAGGTGGTTTACGTGCGGTAGCACAAACAATTTCTTATGAAGTTAGATTAGCATTGATTTTATTATCATTCGTTTTTTTGGTGGGTAGTTATTCTTTATTAGATTTTTTTTATTATCAAATGGGTATTTGATTTATATTTTTGTGTTTGCCTTTAAGAAATGTTTGATTTGTTTCATGTCTTGCTGAAACAAATCGAAGACCTTTTGATTTTGCCGAAGGAGAATCAGAACTAGTTTCAGGGTTTAATGTTGAATATGGGAGAGGAGGTTTTGCTTTAATCTTTTTAAGTGAATATTCAAGAATTTTATTTATAAGAATATTAATATGTGTAATTTTTCTTGGGTCTGATTTAAATTCTTTAGTATTTTATTTAAAATTAATTTTTATTGCTTTTTTATATATTTGAGTTCGTGGTACTTTACCTCGTTATCGATATGATAAGTTAATATATTTAGCATGAAAAAGATATTTACCTTTATCATTAAATTTTCTATTTTTTTATTTAGGTTTAATTATTCTTTTTTAAAGGTTAAATTAAGTAAATAAAGTTAATAAGGGATTTAAACCCTTTCATTATGATTTCAAATCATAAGCTTATTAATTAAGTTTATAACTTTTAATTGTTAAATAAAATATTATCTCAAGTTTTAATAATTACTGGGTTTATAATATAGTAAATGAAGTATAAAATAGTAAGAATTTGTCCAGTTAGAATATAAGGATCTTCGACCGGGCGAGCTCCAATTCATGTTAATAAAATAACAATTATTACTATAAATCAGAATATGAATTGATTAATTGGATAATATTGAAGCCCCCGTGAATTTGTAATAGTTAAAGGTATAAAAAATAAGATTGCAATTGATATAACTAGAGCAATTACACCTCCTAATTTATTAGGAATTGAACGTAAAATTGCATATGCAAATAGAAAATATCATTCTGGTTGAATATGGACTGGAGTAACAAGAGGATTTGCAGGTGTAAAGTTATCTGGATCTCCTAAAATATATGGCTCTTTTAAAGATAAAATAGAAAGTAATATAAATAGAATAATAAATCCTAAAATATCTTTAAATGTGAAGTAAGGATGGAAGGGAATTTTATCAATGTTACTATTAACCCCTAAAGGGTTATTTGATCCTGTTTGGTGAAGAAAGAGTAAATGAATTATAACTGCAGCTGCAACAATGAATGGTAAAACAAAATGAAAAGTGAAAAATCGATTTAATGTAGCGTTATCAACAGCGAAACCACCTCAAACTCATTGTACTAACTCAATTCCTAGGTAAGGAATAGCAGATAGTAAATTAGTAATTACTGTAGCTCCTCAAAAGGATATTTGCCCTCAAGGTAAAACATAACCTATAAAAGCTGTTGCTATAACTAAAAATAAAATTAATACACCTACTGTTCATGTATAGTAAAATTTATATGAACCGTAGTAAATCCCTCGTCCAATGTGTAAATAAATACAAATAAAAAATATTGATGCACCATTAGCGTGTAATGTTCGTAGTAATCACCCATAATTTACATCTCGACAGATGTGAGCTACTCTTAAAAAGGCTAAGTCAATATGAGCTGAATAATGTATAGCTAGGAATAATCCGGTTATGATTTGAATACCTAAACATAATCCTAAAAGGGATCCAAAATTTCATCAAGATGAAATATTTGATGGGGTAGGTAAATCTACTAAAGCATTATTAGAAATTTTAATTAGGGGATGAATTTTACGTAAGGGTTTATTCATTAATTTATTTGTCGTAAGGGTCCTTTAAAAATATTAATAATTTTTACTACTGCAATTAATGTTAAAAATAAATATGTTGCAATTAAAATTGTAATTATGTTGATAGGTTGATTATATATTTTTAGAAGAAAATTATTGGGTAAAAAGTTTATAATTATATTATTTTCTATATTTTCATATATATTTATAGAATAATTAAAATTGATGTAATAAATAATTAAAAAGATTAAGGGTGAAATTATAATTATTAAGAGGATTTTATTTGAATAGAAAAATATTTCATTTGAGGCTAAACTAGTAACGTATATAAATAAAATTAATATACCTCCTAAATAAATTAATAATAAAATATAAGAAAATCAAAATCTTAAGGATATAAATCCTCTAATTAAGCATATACAAATTGCTTGTAAGAAAAGAATTAAACCTATTGATAAAGGATGATTTAAAAATAAAAAGATAATTCTTAATGATAAACTTAATGTTAGTAATGAATATAAAATATCAAAGGATAGTTTAAAAAAAATATTAATTTTGGAAATTAATGATAAGAATTTCTTTCCTTTGAAGTTTTAAAAGTGAAACTTATTTTTGGTTTACAAGACCAATGTTTTATTTTAAACTATTAAAACAAAATGCTAATAATATTTTATTTTATATTTTTCTGTGGTTTATGGGTATTTTCTTCTAAACGTAAACATTTATTAATAACTTTATTGAGATTGGAATTTATTGTTTTAATTTTATTTATTATTTTATATTATTATGTAATAATAATGAGCGGGGAATTATATATAACAATATTTTTTTTATCTTTTGCTGTTTGTGAAGGTGCCTTAGGTCTTTCAATCTTAGTATCAATAATTCGAACTCATGGAAATGATTATTTTAATTCATTTGGTTTGTTACAATGTTAAGATATATTATGTATATAATTTTTTTAATCCCTTTATGTTTTATGAATAGAGGATGATATTTAATTCAAAATTTGTTATTTTTTGTCTCATTAATTTTTTTAGTAAATATTGATTTTTTTTGTTGAAGAAATTTAAGTTATATTTTTGGTTATGATTACTTGTCATATGGTTTAGTAATATTAAGATTTTGAATTTGTGTATTAATAATTTTAGCTAGTTATTCTGTAATTCGGTATAAGTTTTATAATCAGTTATTTTTATTTATAATTTTATTATTGTTAATAATATTATATTGTACTTTTTGTAGATTAAATATAATTTCATTTTATTTTTTTTTTGAAGGGAGTTTAATTCCTACTTTGTTCTTAATTTTTGGTTGAGGATATCAACCGGAACGATTACAAGCTGGAATTTACTTACTATTTTATACTTTATTTGCTTCTCTACCTTTATTATTAGGGGTAATATATATTTATACCAATTCAAATTACTTGATTTTTTCTTTAATATATATAAATGATTATTTAAATTTTTATTTGTATTTAAAAATAATTTTGGCTTTTTTAGTTAAAATACCTATATATTTAGTACATTTATGATTACCTAAGGCTCATGTTGAAGCCCCAGTTTCTGGTTCAATAATTTTAGCTGGGGTTTTATTAAAATTAGGAGGATATGGTTTATTACGTGTATTTGAATATTTAATGAGAATTGGTATAATAATTAATATATTTTGACTTTCTATTAGATTAGTAGGTGGATTTTTGGTTAGATTGATATGTTTACGACAAATTGATATAAAGGCTTTAATTGCTTATTCTTCAGTAGCTCATATAGGTTTAGTGGTTAGAGGTTTAATAACTTTAAATGTTTGAGGTTTTTATATAACTTTTGTATTAATAATTGCTCATGGTTTATGTTCTTCAGGATTATTTTGTTTAGCAAATATTAGTTATGAGCGTTTAGGAAGACGAAGATTGTTAATTAATAAAGGTTTATTAAATTTAATACCAAGTATGGCCTTATGATGATTTTTACTTTCTTCATGTAATATAGCAGCACCTCCTTCATTAAATTTAATAGGAGAAATCGGGTTATTTAATAGTATGGTTGGTTGAATATGAATAGTTATATTATTTTTAATATTAATTTCTTTTTTCAGAGCTGCTTATACATTATATTTATATTCTTATAGCCAACATGGTATATATTATTCTGGTATATATAGAAGAGTAAGAGGTTATTGTCGTGAATATTTATTGTTAATACTGCATTGATTACCTTTGAACTTATTAATTTTGAAGAGAGATTTTGTATTAATTTGATTTTAATTAACTTAAGTAGTTTAAATAAAATTATGATTTGTGGTATCATAGATATAAAAAGTTATCTTAGGTTGTGGTATATTTGTCATTATGTTTTATTAGATTTTTTTTATTAATATTATTTTCTTTATTAAATTTTGTATTTAGTATATATTGTATTATAAATGATTTGGTTATTTTTATTGAGTGAGAAATTGTAAGATTAAACTCTTCTACAATTGTTATAACATTATTATTAGATTGAATATCTTTATTATTTATAAGATTTGTTACTTTAATTTCATCTTTAGTAATTTTGTATAGTGAGGATTATATATTTGGTGATGTTACATTAAATCGATTCATTTTTTTGGTTTTAATATTTGTTTTATCAATAATATTTTTAATTATCAGCCCCAATTTAATTAGAATCTTATTAGGGTGGGATGGCTTAGGTTTAGTTTCTTATTGTTTAGTAATTTATTATCAAAATGTAAAATCTTATAATGCTGGGATATTAACTGCTCTATCAAATCGAGTAGGAGATGTTGCTTTATTAATAGCAATTGCATGAATATTAAATTTTGGTAGATGGAATTATATTTATTACTTGGATTGTATAATAAATGATTTTGAATTATGTTTAATTTCATTTTTGGTTGTTTTAGCAGCTATAACAAAAAGTGCTCAAATTCCATTTTCTGCTTGATTACCTGCTGCTATAGCTGCTCCAACCCCAGTATCAGCTTTAGTTCATTCTTCAACTTTAGTTACAGCAGGAGTTTATTTATTAATTCGATTTAGTAAAGCTTTTCCAAGTTGATTATTAAGATTTTTATTAGTGATTTCTGTTTTAACCATATTTATGTCTGGATTAGGAGCTAATTTTGAATATGATTTAAAAAAAATTATTGCTTTATCAACCTTAAGACAATTAGGGTTGATAATAAGAATTTTATCAATTGGGTTTGCAGATTTAGCTTTTTTTCACTTATTAACTCATGCTTTATTTAAAGCCTTATTATTCATGTGTGCTGGCATAGTAATTCATAATGTAAAAAATTTCCAAGATATTCGTTATATAGGAAATTTATCAATTTTTATACCTTTAACTTCTGCTTGTTTTATAGTCTCAAATTTTGCTTTATGTGGTATGCCTTTTTTAGCTGGTTTTTATTCAAAGGATATAATTTTAGAAGTAGTTTCTTTAAGAAATTTAAATATATTTATATATTTTTTATATTTTTTTTCAACAGGTTTAACTGTTTGTTATTCTTTTCGTTTATTTTATTATGTATTATGAGGTGATTTTAATTTAGTTCCAATATTTAAGTTAAGTGAGGAAAGTTGAATAATAGTTTATGGAATAATAGGTTTATTAATTTTTGCAATTTTTGGAGGTAGAATATTAAATTGAATAATTTTTATAACTCCTTATTTTATTTGCTTACCTTTTATTATAAAAATAATACCTATTTTAGTAAGTTTAATTGGGTTATGATTGGGGAGAATTATATTTAAATATAATTTGAATTATTATTTTAATTTATTTAAGTATTATGGAATAATTATTTTTTCAGGTTCAATATGATTTATACCATTAATTTTTACTAAAGGTGTAAGATATTTACCTTTAGTAGCTGGTTTAAATTCAATTAAGTATATTGATTTAGGCTGAAGAGAATATTTTGGTGCACAAAATTTATATTATATTTTAATGAAACTGGGAACTTTAAATCAATGATTTCAAATTAATGATTTAAAGTCTTATTTAATTATTTTTTTTATTGCTTTAATTATAATTATATTTATTGTTTATTCAAATATCTTATATAAAGTATAACACTGAAGATGTTATTAAGATAAATTTATCTTTGAATATTAAAATTAATAATTTATAAAAATAGAATTTTATTTTTACAATGAAAATGTAATGTTTTATTTTAAACTATATAAATTAAGATGTAAATGGATTTTAACCACTTAAATAATAAGTTAGCAGCTTTTATTTGATCAACACATCTTCTTAATTGGAATAATACTTCAATTTTATCATTAACAGTGATAGACCTCTATTTGGTTTCAATTAACTAATAAATAAGGATATAAAATATATCTTATTATCAGGTCGAAACTGATTACAATTGATTTGCTTCTTACTTATTTTAAGGAAGATTGATAATTCAATACTTTTTGAGTGCAAATCAAATGTTATAATTAACTACAACCCTAATAATTATTAAGATGCTCATTCGAGGGATCCTTGGTTTCATTCATGATAAAGACCAATCGTTAAAATTAAGAGGAATATTATTCTTGTAGTTGTTCAAATTAATAGGTTAGATCTAAATGGGATAATTGTTATTGGTAAGATTAATGCAATTTCTACATCAAAAATTAGGAAAATAATGGCAATTAAAAAAAATCGTAAGGAAAAAGGTAATCGTGATGAACTAATAGGATCAAATCCACATTCAAAAGGGGAATTTTTTTCTCGATCTTCAATAATTTTTTTTGAGAGGAAATTAGTTAATATTATTACAATAAAAGAAATAGTTAATACAATTAAGGATATAATACTCAAAATTTGAATTATTTATTCTAATAGATTAGGCTTTTTGATTGGAAATCAAATGTACTTATTATACTAAATAAATATTTATCTACCTCATCAATAAATTGAAACATATAAAAATAATCATACAACATCAACAAAATGTCAGTATCAAGCGGCTGCTTCAAAACCAAAATGATGATTGGATGTAAAATGTATAAATAATATTCGTGATAAACATGTAATAAGAAATGTAGTCCCAATAATTACATGTAGACCATGAAATCCTGTAGCCACGAAAAAGGTTGAGCCAAATACTGAATCTGCAATAGAGAAAGATGCTTCAAAATATTCATATAATTGTAGTATAGTAAAATATAAACCTAGCAAAATAGTAAAAATTAATCCTTGTGTTGCTTGGTTATAATTATTTTCTAATAATCCATGATGGCTTCAGGTAATTGTAATACCTGAAGCCAATAAAACTGTAGTATTTAATAAAGGTACTTGTAAAGCATTAAAAGGAATAATCCCTAAAGGAGGTCAAGAAGATCCTAATTCTACAGCAGGAGCCAGTCTTCTATGATAGAAAGTTCAAAAAAATGAAACAAAGAAAAAAACTTCTGAAACAATAAATAGAATTATACCTCATCGTAATCCTGTTATTACAATTTTAGTATGACATCCTTGGTAAGTACTCTCTCGTACGACATCTCGTCATCATTGAATAGTAGTTAATGTTAAAATTAGTACACCTAAAAATATAAGTTTTTCATTAAATTCATATGAAAATTTAATGAAACCTATTATAGCAAATATAATACTAGTAGCTGCAACAATAGGTCAGGGTCTATAAGTAACTAAATGATATGGGTGATTTACATGTGTTGACATTATTAATTAACTTCTCTAGAATATAAGGTTCTTAAGACTGCAAAAACATAAGATTGAATGATAGCTACTGCAGATTCGAGGGTTAAGAGTAGAATTTGTGTAATGATTAGTAATGGTAAAAGTGATATTATTATTGTACTTCCAGTATTTCCTAAAAGTGTTATTAATAAGTGACCAGCAATTATGTTAGCTGCTAATCGAATTGCTAAAGTCCCAGGTCGAATAATATTACTAATTGTTTCAATACAAACCATAAATGGTATAAGAGCCCCTGGAGTCCCTTGAGGAACTAAATGGGCGAATATATGTTTTGTATTATTTATTCATCCAAAGAGTATAAATCTTAATCATAAAGGTAAAGCTAGTGTTAATGTTATAACTATATGTCTAGTTCTAGTGAAAATGTAAGGAAATAAGCCTATAAAATTATTATATAAGATAATTGAAAATGTGGAAATGAAAATGAAGGTAGACCCTTTATTAATTTTCTTTTTTCCAATTAATAATTTAAATTCTTCATGGAGCTTATTAATAATTAAATTTCATAGAATTGTTCTTCGAGAAGGAATTAATCATATTGAAGTCGGGATGAGTATAAGACCAATAAAAGTTCTTAATCAATTAATTGATAAGTAAAAAATGTTTGATGAAGGATCAAAAACTGAAAATAAATTAGTTATCATTTTCAAATTAAAGATTTGATGGATGTTTTGGTTGAAGATGAGGATATTATTTTATTAAAAGGTGAATAATAATTTATTACATTAAATATAATTAATAAAATTGAGAAAAAAGAAAATAATATTAGTCAATTTAAAGGTATTATTTGTGGGATTAAGATGTATCAATATTTAATAATTTTAGCATGACATACTAATGTTATATACTTTAACTAACTTCTTATGGTCATCAGAAGTAATTGCCATGTTACTATTTTCTGGTTTAAGAGACCATTACTTGCTTTTCAGTCATCTGATGATTCAGATATATTAGAAATTCATTTCAAGAAGTCAGTTGTTGAAGTTCTTTCTATTACAATAGGTATAAATCTATGATTTGCCCCGCAGATTTCTGAGCATTGGCCATAAAAGATTCCAGGTCGGTTGAATCAAAAAGTTGCTTGGTTTATTCGACCTGGAGTGGCATCAGCTTTAACTCCGATTCTTGGAATTGTTCATGAATGGATTACGTCTTCTGATGTAATTAAAATTCGTGTTAAAGTATTTATTGGTAAAGCTGTTCGATTATCAACTTCGAGTAATCGAACATTATAAAAATCAAGTTCATTTTGAGGAATTATATATGAATCAAACTCAATATCAATGAAATCAGAATATTCATAACTTCAGTATCATTGATGTCCTACTGTTTTTAATGTTAATATGGGATTAGTATTTTCGTCAATTAAATAGAGAATACGAAGAGATGGTAAAGCAATAAAAATTAAAACTACAGCTGGTAAAACTGTTCAAAGAATTTCTAAATATTGACCATCTATTACATATCGGTCTATAAATTTATTTGTTATTAAAGATAGAATTATATAACCTACCGAAATTACAATTATTGTGATAATGAATATTGAATGATCATGAAAATATATTAATTGTTCTATTAAGGGGGAGGCTCTATCTTGTAAACCTAAATTTGCGTATGTTGACATTGGGTTCTAAAAAAAGTATAAACTTTATTTGTGGAGCTTAAATCCACTGCACTTAATTCTGCCATATTAGAATATAGAATTATTTGGTAATAATGGTTAATTGATTATATGTATGTTCTGCTGGTGGTAAATTATGTGCTCATTCGATAGATCTATTCATTTGAGATGAAAATAAGACTGAACGATTAGTAATTATTCTTTCTCATAAAATAAAAATAAATATTACAACTGCAATAAAGGAAATTATTGATCCTATTGATGATATAATATTTCATGAGGTATAGGCATCAGGATAATCTGAATATCGACGTGGTATACCAGCAAGTCCTAAAAAATGTTGAGGAAAAAATGTTAGATTAACACCAATAAATATTGTAAAAAATTGACTTTTTAATCAATTTGGGTTTAAGGATAATCCTGTGAAAAGAGGATATCAATGAACAAATCCAGCTATAATAGCAAATACTGCTCCTATAGATAATACGTAGTGAAAATGAGCTACAACATAATAAGTATCATGGAGAATAATATCAATGGCTGAATTAGCTAAAATTACACCTGTTAAACCCCCGACTGTAAAAAGAAAAATGAAACCTAAGGCTCATAAGGATGCAGGACTATGAATTATTTTTGATCCATATATTGTTGCGAGTCAACTAAAAATTTTAATACCTGTAGGAACGGCAATAATTATAGTAGCTCCTGTAAAGTAAGCTCGTGTATCTACATCTATACCTACAGTGAATATATGATGTGCTCATACAACAAAACCTAAAAATCCAATAGCAGATATAGCCCAAATTATACCATAATTTCCAAAAGCTTCTTTTTTACCTCTTTCATGTGAGATAACATGTGAGATTATACCAAATCCGGGAAGAATTAAAATGTAAACTTCGGGATGACCAAAGAATCAAAATAAATGTTGATATAGAATAGGATCTCCTCCACCAGCAGGGTCAAAAAAAGATGTATTAAGATTTCGGTCAGTTAATAGTATAGTAATTGCTCCAGCTAGTACTGGTAGAGATAATAATAGTAGTAAAGCGGTAATTCCTACTGATCAGACAAATAATGGTATTTGTGTTTGATTTATATAAATTGGTTTTATGTTAATCATAGTGGTAATAAAATTAACAGCTCCTATAATACTAGATATTCCTGCAAGATGTAAAGAGAAAATTGTTAAATCTACTGCAGGCCCTGCATGTGCAATACTTGCTGAAAGAGGTGGGTAAACTGTTCAACCGGTTCCTGCACCTCTTTCAATTATGCTGCTAATAATTAATAATAAGATTGATGGGGGTAATAATCAAAAACTTATATTGTTTATTCGAGGAAAAGCTATATCAGGTGCTCCTAATATTAAAGGTACTAATCAATTACCAAAACCACCAATTATAATAGGCATAACTATAAAAAAAATCATAATGAAAGCGTGAGCAGTTACAATAACGTTGTAAATTTGGTCATCCCCAATTAAAGATCCGGGTTGTCCTAATTCGGTTCGAATTAAAATTCTTAAAGATGTACCTAATATTCCTGCTCAAGCACCAAAAATAAAGTATAATGTTCCAATGTCTTTATGATTTGTTGAGAATAATCATCGTTGCAAGCATGGAAGGTAAAATGACTGAGGTTAAAGGTAATAGATTGTAAATTTATTTAGGAGATTTTCTCTTTTACCAGATAAATTTTGAAAGGTCTTGTATTCATAAAATGATATTAGAATGCAATTCTAAATGGTGTAGAAGTAAATACTAAGACTTAAAGATAAGTTCTTTATTTTTAACTTTGAAGGATACTAGTTTATTTAACTTAAAATCTTAATACATTAATAGAATTAGAGTACAAATTAATATCCCGAATAATAATACGCAAAGAGAGAACATAATTATTTTTGAAAAGTTATATTTTGGATAAATTAAATTTGTTCAAATGATTTCAATATTTGTAATTATTAAAGTTGTGTACATTATTCGTATGTAATAGTATAAAGTGAGCAGTGAAGATATAATTAAAATGAATGATGTAAAAATCATTAAATTTTGGTTTATAAATTGGATTATAATCCATTTTGGGAAAAATCCTAGGAAAGGTGGTAATCCACCTAAAGATATTATTGCTATAAATAGTAGAAATTTAATGATTTTTTTGTTGTTAAGAGAATTAAAGGTTTGAGAAATATATGATAAATTAGTTGTTGCTGTTATAGAGATAATTGTAATAATGTTAATGGTATAAATGATAAAGTATATTAATCATAAATTTGATCCTATAATTATAGCTGCTAGTATTCAACCAATGTGATTAATTGATGAAAATGAGAGAATTTTACGTAAGGAAATTTGATTAAGACCCCCAATTGCTCCAATAAAAGCTGAAAAAATAATTATGAATTGAATAAAATAATTATTTATAAGCATATAAGAGATTAATATTAATGGAGCAATTTTTTGAATTGATAAAATAATAAAACAATTTATTCATGAAAGTCCTTCGACAACTGATGGTAGTCATCAATGAAAAGGTGCACAAGCAATTTTTATTAAAAGGGGAATTAAAACCAAATTATTTCAAGTTCTGTTTATTGTAAAATAAAACATTTCATGAATATTAGTTTTTAAAAGAATTAGGAAAAGGAGAGTGGATGATGCAATAGCTTGAATTAGGAAATATTTTAATGAGGATTCTGTGGAAAATATGTTTTTGTTGGAAGAAAGCAAAGGAATGAAGGAGAGTAAATTAATTTCTAAACCTATTCATGCTCCTATTCATGAATTAGCACATACTGAAATTAATATACCTCTAATTAATGTTCTTAAAAAGAGGATTTTTGTCGAATTATTGGGCATTAGAAAAGAGAGATTGATCTCTATAGATGGGGTATGAACCCATTAGCTTAAATTTAGCTTACTTTTCTACATTTTGGTGTAAGGTGCACAAAAATTTTTGATATTTTAGGAATACAGTTTAATTCTGTTAAATGTAATTATAAAATAATAGTAAAAGTAATAAAAATTACATTATTTATTCTATCACAATAATCCTTTTATCAGGCATTTTACT